GTTATGAGAATGAAGAATGAAGATAAGGTACCATTGTCAGTACATTTTAGTAGATCTGATCTGGGAGCTTCCAAATCGACTGTATCTTTTAGGTTTCATGGAAGATAAGTCCAGCTTCAGGCAATTGATATCTATTTGTCTTATCTACTCTCTTTCTCCTACATGGACGCTCTTCCGATCTCTCAGACATGTCAATTGATGGATAATGGATTGGGCCATCATCATCTATAGGTGTGTCTGCAACAGGCTGTGATCAGGAAAGAGCAGCTCTGGCAGCTGCAACTCCGTAAATGCAATACAGGATCAACCAACCCTTATTGAGTTTGAAAAAAAGTCAGAAGAAATGAAGGAATGTGAAATCTTTCTCCTTACATGCATCTTATTTTCGTTGTGGCCTTCTCCTCTAGGACACTGGTCTTTATTCCTATTCTTTTATCACCCAGCAGTGACTGGTCTCCATCAGGATATGTCCCAATATTCTGAATTAGCAAGTCCTTTGCCATTGTTCTTAGTTGTGGGATCGATCTCTTCTACTATTGTCTTTCCTTTGACTTGATAACCTTACTCCGGAACAATGCCATTAAGCTTCCCTGGTCCCGACATGACTGACTGGGCGAGGAAGAACAGCGGAGGCAACCTCCACTCGGACCAACTACCTTTACTTTAGAGATGGGAAAGGCAGTTCGTAAGAACTGCTAGCCATTTCCCCGCGAGGATGAAATGATGAATGTCTAATGCACTCGATGAAATACTATTGAGATTCTACCTTTTTCTCAGCACTGGACTTGTTTGCTGATGTTGTCTCGTGTATTGAAGCCATACTTCTTTTGCTTCTCTTTTGCCTTCGAGGAGTATCGGACCATCGTCACCTGCCATGGACCCATACCGCTGAATTCCATCTTGACTGACCATGCCTCATAGCATGACGTCCTGTTGGAAGAGTTGTTGGTGTTTGAGGACTTATCTTGTAATTGACTGTTTGAATTAACGAGTTGGCGGTACGAATAACACCGTATACGCATCCAAACGCGGCCTCCGATCTCCATCCTCACCTGAAACAGACATGAACACCATTCCCAGTGTACCACTCGTGATCATGCCATTCAGCATGCCGTGAGGGAGCAACAGAGACAACAACAACAAGGCCAGCAGGGACAACAGGGCCAGCAGGGACAACGGGGAACAGAGGTTCGCTATGGTCCCTGAGACGCCCCACTGCCAGAGAGCTCTCTGGCAATGGGACCCAGGCCTTTCCTTCATATTAGGAACAGGGGGGCGTCGCCGTAGTATTTAGACAATAGAAAGTGGATCAATGAATCATCTAGATCAGCTAAATCTAATCTATTAGGGAAATGTGTTAGCTCCTGTCCCGGAAGTTCCAACACGATAAATCCTAAGTTGATATACCGTGTGGTTCGAAATGGGGGATGATATCCGCTTAATCACATGGTTTGATGTGCTCTTTCGATCTAGGTTATCAGTTGACCTTTTTTTTAGATGGATGGTTTAGTACATACATCACCAGGCAGTTACACAATCATACCATCATGATCTCTTTCGGATAGGCCCTGAAAGGAGTAAGGGAGGGGTAGGTAATGTCCAACAAGCGTCAACAAGGCCCTGCACTAATTTTCCCTGTGTGACCACACTAAGATTTCTTCCCACTATATGTGGCTCAACTGCTATTGAATCAGTCGGAGTCGAGACGAACCAAGCATTCTTGCCTTCAGCTAATCATCCCTTTCCAGGATTCTCAGCTGTTTTTCATATCTCTTTCTTCTTTCAGGTACTTTTTTTCTTTGTGCTTTTAGGTATGTCTTAGGACTGGTTGGTCTTTCTTTCTATTCTCCAGAGTTTTGTCTTACATATGTATTTTATATCTAATACAATAAGTTCAGTTCAGATCAGTTCTTGCCTACAGTTCAACTGAGTTTCATTGAGAAGCCATTCAAGAATATCGTTATATATAACTAATAAACTAAACAACCACAAAATTGGTCACTTTAAGAGCAGAGCTTGAAGTCGCTCATGAAGAGTTGAAGAGTTGAAGAACTTGTGAAGCCATTCATTCTAGAATATGTCAAAAGGTGTGCCTGCTTAAGAAGAAGTGATCATTCATAATCTACGCGTCTATGATGACATAATATTCTATAACCGGTCATTCTATGTCATTCGAAAGTTGGTTTTAAGGCTCCTTCTTTCTTTGCGGTTTTTCCGTATCCGTCCGCTTTCCTCTCTTTCTCTCCTTCTCCTTCTTCTTCTTCTTTCTTTTCTCTGTCTTTCCTTAGCAACCTCTTAATTCATTTCTCTCTTTTCTTTTAGATTTTATAGTGAATTGGTTTTGCTACCAATCGCTCGTCCTCCATACTTTGCGACCACTAAAGGGCTAGTTGTTGGCTATTGCTAGAGTGGCTGCTCGCCTTTCTGCATTGGGTGCGATCCAAAATTCTCAAACAAAAGAAATGAACGTTATGATATCCCTTTCCTCACAACATAGGAGAGAAATAACTACAAGTACTATAGGCAAGTGACAACTTAAAAGAAAGGTTTTACGAAAGGAAAGGAGGGAGGCACGATGAGCAGCTTTGAGTAAACAATGTCAGTGATTCGTTCTTTGGTGCAGGAAAGAAAAGTCACTTCATTCCTCGCATGAATAGGAGCCCGCCAGAGGACCATCGATCATAGCATAGAGCATAGGCCTGTAGGGCGAAGCAAGATTGGCTGCTAGAGGAATGCTTTGCAAACAAAAGATAGTAAAGCCGCTAGAAAGGCTAACAGCTAACAGCAACAGCAAATGACATGCCGTTCCACTCGTGCCCCTTTCCATTTCTGCCTTATCCAATGATAGAAAAGACCGCTAGTAAGAGCAGCAAAGTGAAGGAACTCATCTATACTCTTATCAATGGCGAAAGGACAAAAAGATGCATAAAGGGCGTTTAGGCAAATTATCATTGGATCTAGGAGGTGAAGCTATCTTTTTGAAGGCGATAGTTCACAGTGCTTATTCTATATATACTTGAAAAGCCAACTCATGTTTCCACTCTATTTTCATTACGAAGATGTATCACGTCAGGATCCGTTGCTCAAACTGAATCACGCCAACGTTATGGAAGTTCCTGGATTGACTCAAATACGAATAGTCCCTAAAAAGGGCCCTTCCCCCCAAAAAGGAAAAGTGGCCATGGAGATTTCGTGCGGTCAGAAATTCCTACAAAGAGAAAGGTCTTCGCCAGGAAAGTCCTTTCGCTCCGGGGCCACTCAAGACCCAAAAGGCACTGTGAGTGACCTAGCACAACAAAGCACTCTCCGAGGTCATGGAATGTCTTATTTTTTGATCCGGATGTCGACAGTGATGTCTCTATTCGATTCTCCGGTCGAAATACGGGAAAACTCTATTACATTCTCGATGGAAAGGGAGTTTTGCGAATTATCCCCAGAACTGGAAGAGCATTTCGAGATTTTCGAAGAGATTCGAGGCTTCAATGTGACTATTGTCACTTCGTCCAACACACAAGATGAGACTTTACTACTATGGAGCGGCTTTTTACAAAAAGAGGAGGGTCTAGAATATGTCGGAAAAGAGAAATAGACAAGATCAGAAACGTAGATTGCTCGCGGCTAAATATGAATGGAGACGAAAGCTTTCGAAATCCTTTTGTAAAGATCCCGAGCTTCCGTCTGATATGCGGGACCAACATCGTTCTAAGTTGTCCAAATGGCCAAGAAATAGTTCTTTTGCGCGAGTAAAAAACCGATGTACTTTCACGGGTCGATCTCGTTCCGTATATAAGTTCTTTAGAATGTCTCGTATCCTTTTTCGTGGATTAGCATCTCGAGGTTCTTTGAGGGGCATTAAGAAATCGTCTTGGTAGAGCAAGCACTAAGAAATGGGCTCCGCTGCGAGTCTACAAGCAAGGGTTCTAGGTCCAGGACACGAAAGAGACTTGTCCCGGGATCACGGAAGAGAGAAATCGCAGGAATCGAAGTGGAGAAAGAGGGCAGGAATCGAAGTGGACGATCTCTCTACCCACTCTGTCTATCTCCTACTCCTCATACCTACAAGATAGAAAGGATTAGAGAGAATGTCTTTTTTCACACTTCCATTCTCGTCGGGGGAAGGAAAGACATATTGTTACACAAAGAAGCCTCGGTTCCGGCAAGTAGGGATTCCACAAATCTAAATCGAGTCCGAGTAAAAAAGGACTGGTTATCCAGAACTGCTAGTGAGAATCAAATTATTTGTCGAAAAAGTGAAACTGACCATTACCAAGAGGAGAAAGAAAAAAGTCGAACCTATCTGTTGGAAAAATTTTCTCATTATCACTCGCTTGACTTGTGCTCGCCCTACTTGTAGAGCTAGATGATAGATATAGATAGATAAGGTTGTAGAGAGTGAGTTTATGAAAATCTGTCCTTTTTTAATTCTTTCTTCTATACACCCTTTTTGCCCTCTTTCGCCGAGGAGGAAAGAATAATCTTCCAAGCGGACAGAGACCTAAATTTCCATTACATACCTAAGCTTGCTTTCTTGCAGCAAGATGAATGATCAGTCAGGACGTCATGCAGAAAAGCAGTAAAGAAAGCGGTAAAAATTGAGAAGTTAGGTTATCGCTCATGCTTTATTGACTCTTCAGTAACTGAGGGAAGGGACCTTTACCATTTCGCTTCTTCCGCTTTTGGGGATTCAACTAATAGAACAGAACCCGAGGGGAACGAAAGGAGTGACCTTCACTCGGATTAGGGGCTAACTTGTCCCGGGATCTCGGATCTACGAAATATTTCAGGAATTGAAGTGGATGTTTTGTTTATCCACTCTGTCTATCTCGCGATACTCCTGGTAAGACACTTTTAGCAAAAGCTGTTGCGGGAGAAGCTGATGTTCCTTTCATAAGCTGTTCAGCAAGTGAGTTTGTGGAGTTGTACGTTGGTATGGGTACCTTTAGATTTCACGCCGAGAGGGTGGGTTGTGGCAAGTGGAGGGACCTTAGTATCGCTCCTTTTTTAAAAGAATGGGTGGGATGGGCACATCGCGGAAAGCTATACCAGCACTTGTTGATTTGCTAAGCTGATTCGCAGATCGCCCTATCTCCAGCTTTCCATCCAGTCCTCTATCCAGCAAAAAAGAAGTTGATAGATATAGATAAAGGGAAAGGCGACCAACAAAGAATTCCGTAGAGAGAAGAAGAGTCTACGTGGAATCAATGACCCCTTCTCCCACTATTCCACTTCTCCAAAGATCTGCTTCATTGATTTTTTTCCTATTCGAAAAGTAGAAGAACCCCTGCCGATGAGTTACAGAGGAGTTTATCATTTATTTCAAAAAACAAAGCCTTTCCATGTCTTTAAGGAATCAACGACTCTCTCTTCTGAAACAACCAATAGCCTCAATACTGAATCAGCATTTAATAGATTATCCAACGCCCAGCAATCTCAGTTATTGGTGGGGATTCGGTTCCTTAGCAGGTATCTGTTTAGTCATTCAGATAGTCACTGGCGTCTTTTTAGCTATGCATTACACACCTCATGTGGATCTAGCTTTCAACAGCGTAGAACACATTATGAGAGATGTGGAAGGCGGCTGGTTGCTACGTTATATGCATGCTAATGGGGCAAGTATGTTTTTCATTGTGGTTCACCTTCACATTTTTCGTGGTCTATATCATGCCAGTTATAGCAGTCCTAGGGAATTCGTTTGGTGTGTCGGAGTCCTCATCTTCTTATTCATGATTGTGACAGCTTTTATAGGATATGTACTACCTTGGGGTCAGATGAGTTTTTGGGGAGCTACGGTAATTACAAGCTTAGCCAGTGCCATACCCCTAGTAGGAGATAGCATAGTCACCTGGCTTTGGGGGGGTTTCTCCGTAGACAATGCCACCTTAAATCGTTTTTTTAGCCTTCATTATTTATTGCCCTTTCTTTTAGTAGGGGCCAGTCTTCTTCATCTGGCCGCATTACATCAATATGGATCCAATAATCCATTGGGGGTCCATGCAGATATGGATAAAATCTCTTTTTATCCATATTTTTATGTAAAGGATCTAGTAGGTTGGGTAGCTTTTGCTATCTTTTTTGCCATTTGGATTTTTCTTGCTCCGAATGTTTTGGGGCATCCAGACAATTATATACCGGCCAATCCCATGTCCACCCCACCCCATATTGTCCCAGAATGGTATTTCCTACCCATCTATGCCATTCTTCGTAGTATACCGGACAAAGCAGGAGGTGTAGCCGCAATAGCACTCGTTTTTCTATGTTTATTCGCTTTACCCTTTTTTCCAAATCTATATGTACGTAGTTCCAGTTTTAGACCTATTTATCAAGCAGCTTTTTGGCTTTTTTTGGCAGATGGCTTACTACTAGGATGGATCGGATGTCAACCCGTTGAAGCACCCTTTGTCACCATTGGACAAATTTCTCCTTTTCTTTTCTTTTTATTTTTTGCCATAACGCCCATTCTGGGACGACTTGGAAAAAAAATGCCAAAAAAATACATGGAAAATGAATTTCCAAAAATCATATATGAAATCAATGTGAAAAATGAAAATTCTGACAAAATCATTTACGCGTGTCCGTTACACCGAGAATTGACAAGCGCATTTGTTTTATAGTTGGCTATGTTGATAAACCTCAGAGAAGTCAAGTCTTTGAGGAAAATGAGCCATCCGAACGTAGTGAAGCTAAGTTATCAGAAGTTACTTTGGGAAAATCATCACCAATGGATAAGTAAGCACATTGGCAAATGGATCGTGTTTGTCGTGAGGATATGAATGTTGAATTTGCCAGCTCAACCTTCTTGTCGTGGGGTTCCAAAGAGCAAATTTGTTCTCTGCCGCATAGATGCAAAATATTCCATTGCGTGGTGCAACCGATACAAAAGGATGGTTCGGGTCGGGGGTAATTTTATCTGAAGCTCTCTTTTTCTATCATTTCATTCCACCGGGCACATGGTATCAATTCGTTTGCATTGCTGGTTAGATTGTTTTCATCTACTCCATGTCTTTCGATGTTGACCAATGATAGATAGGAAGAGACCTACTCCTTGAGGCTCGGACCCCTATGTGCTAAAGACCGGAGGGGGGGGGGTCACGGTCTGCTATTTTCCCTTCCTTTCTTTCTTCACCTTCACTCTCTACTAAGCTTCCGTTCTTCTGGATGAGAGGTACATTTTGCCGGTATTTTGAGTATTCGGAAGAACTTTTCCTTTATTCCTTCTCCTCTAATCTCTTTCTTGTGCATAATTACTCTTTTGTTTATCATTTTTATTGTTCTTTAGCCGTACCTGCATATATCCGGAACCTGGATCTGAGTACCAGTTTGATGGATATCATTCTGAGGTAGTTGTGCATAAGGTCATGTCGCTATTATTAAGGTTGTTATATATATTATTTTTATTTTTATGTGTGTATAGAATGCTTTTATATCCCTAATTGCTTTGTTTTTCCCAGAACCAACCATGCCAACTCCAGAACCAAGGGCATCCATAGTGCTTCCAATCATTCCAGCCTCTCTCATTTCCTTTCTTTCTTCCAGAATCCTGCCATTTGATTGAAAGTTCAGCCAGTGGAGAGAATTGAATTGTTTGGAGAATGGCAGAGAGAAGCTATGGCTGATTCTGAGGAGAAGAACCCTTACCTGAGGAATTTTTCTTGCTGAGACAACCAAGCCTAATGGCACAGTTGAAGATCTTATATTCTAATATGGTGGATTGGTTGGATTTGAAGAAGGAAAAGCAGCAGACACCAACCAATTTGATTTAGTTTTAGTTCATGTTGGATCTTGATTTGGCCTAATCCACGGCTACCCACGACGAGAAGGTTAATTGACCGGAAGCAAGTCAAGCAACAACCAGATGAACTGAAATATCACATCCTATGTCATTAGCTTCTGGAAATAGGTTAAGCCCTTTCCTTTTATTTCTGTCATTTCTTTTAATAAAGACTTTTAGTTTTTGTCGGAGTCAAAAAAAAGTCAACATCATTAAATGGAAAGACTTGTCTTCCGCTCTCAGGAGTGTTACAGGTATCCAGTATTGCAGCATTATCGGCTAAGAGAAAAAAAGAAAGAGAAGAAAAGCGCCACCAGGACCGGATGATTGGAGAAGAAGATTCGTAAACAGAACTGGATATCCTTGGTCGAATATGGACAGAGGACTGCCGATGGAGTTTGTGTTATTCTACTAGTGGTCACTAATAATAATTTGTTGAAAATGTTCCAGTAGATTAAGTCTTAAATGAGAAGATAAGAAGAAGAAGAAGAAGAAGAAATGAAACTCACAGAAGAGCTCGTCTGTTCAGCACTTCACTTAATGTGTTGTTCTTCCGATCTAGATTTCATTTATCTGGGATTTTCACCGTTTGTATTGCTTTTTTGGTCCCTTAACTGGAGGAAAAATGGACAGCAACAATGGTTGGAATCGATTTAGCAGAGAGAGAGAGAGACATGGCTGAAACGATCGCCTTTCTGCACACTACTATCAGAGTCATGGCGGATTCTAACACCCACGCTCACAAATTTAGATGAAGCAGAGGAAGCAAGTAGGTTTTCTGAAGAACGTAGCTTAGAATTGTTCCGAAGAGTAATGAGCTTGAGATAGAGTCATAGAGGAAATGAGGCTGGACAATGAGCATTTGAGGCTTGAGATGAGAACGAGCGGCTTGCTTTTGTTAGTTATATATGCATTGTTGCTTCTATTTTTCTTTTCATGGCTGTGTTGCATTTGTTTGTCTTTGAAGAGGGTAATTTGGATGCATTGTCATCAATGGTCGAGTTGTGCTTGCTCAGACCCTTGTCATATAAGAACGTTAGAGCGTAAGTGAACCTTGTTCTCTAAGAAAGATAGATTGTTGAGCATTACTGTTGGATCCCAATCTTTTGTTTTTTCAGACGTGTGCTCTTCCGATTTAAGAATTTGATTTATTGTGTTTGAACCTGAAATCAAGAGAAACAGATAACAGAAGAGATAAGAATTGAACGAGAATTAGATGAAGAAATTTATATAATATATATATTATATATATATATATATATATATATATATATATATATATATATAATATCTATATATATATATATATATATATATATATATATATATATATATATATATATATATATATATAAAGCGACTCAGAGCAGAAAGCAATACGCCAGCACTATTAGATCATTAAGCTCTTCTTTCACTGGGTTGTCCATTGTGCGGCGATTGAAATGCAACTTCACAAAACATGAATCGTCGATTATGCATCTCCATGTCTTACAAACGCATCACTTTCACCTCGTAATGTTTTTGGTTTTGTTTGGTCAGATCGCAGAGCCCCAAGCGGGCATCTTCTACTACAACAGATTTGATTGGTAAGCCACTGTCTTTTGGCTTCTTCAGGCCCGCTTTGAATCCAACACTTGCTTTAGTCTCTGTGTGGTGACATAAATAAATGGTAGCCGTAGTAGCCCTCTCGGGCATGCTCTTTGTACAACCAAGCGAAGAGCTAGTTATCGCCCGAAAAACCTGCAACTGTAGTGTAGAATCGGATCTGTAGTTCTTTGGATCTAGTGAGGAACGAGTGACCACAAGCTCCGCTTAAGCGCTCGCCAGTAGAATAAGCTTAAAACATGTTCATGATATAACCTTTAAATAATCAAATCACAGTTGAAAGCATCCTAGCATCACTTTACAATACACTAAAAATTCACTCGAATGCTACTAAACACCTGAAAGTCAGTTCTTCGGATCGATATATCGTACGACGTAATGGAGATCTTGGTCTAGGTCCGGTGGTTCGCAGAATTCGGGTCCTAACGATGTTCGATTCGTCACATGAACGGGAGCGGACGATTCCCTCGCCTCTCCCTTTTTCGGGGAATGGCTGCAATCACAAGCAAGTGATTGAATGCTTTCCAGCCTTTGAAGATGCCGGATTGAGTAATGACAAGGCGGTTCAGGAGACTGGTCACAGATTCCGGGAAACAGTTCTTGCTCTTGACGAAAAAAACGAAGAACGAAGATCGGAAGTGCTCAAGATCAATAGGTAGCTTGTTGTCTGTTGTTTTCGTTGCGGTATTATTATTATTATTTCTTGATTTATTACTATTGATAAAGTTTTTTTTATTTCATTCTGGAACTGCGGATGAATTTTCGTTCTCCGTTGTTTTTTTTGAATAATACTTTTTTTTTTGTTGCCCTCCTATCTCTACCCGTCTATATTCACAACAATTAAAATCTATTCAAGTTCAACTCATCCATTTCTTTTTTGCATTTTTCGTAATTCATTACTTTTCTTAATTAATGGGCAGTAGCCTGGAATTTCAATTAATTTGAATAGCTTTTCTAAAATTAGAAATAATTGCAAGAGGGCTAAGTGTTGTTAAGTTATTGTTAGTAAGTCTGGAGTGGAGATAATTCACACGAGCCTCTTCTGATTAATCTGTCAGTGGCGCTCTACTATGGGGATGATTGGGGAGGTCTTTTTGAGTGCATGTATCCTCTTACTCGTCAGGAAGCATAGGATAGAAATCTCCTGCAATGCAATAAGGAAACTTCTTTCGCCAAAAGACGTGGTCAAAGAGGTTATCCAGTGAATGACTAAAAACCCGTGAACTCGGGAAGTTTTCGCAATCTGAAAACGTGATTAAACGAAGATTCAGAAAGGGGCGTATAAACATAGCAGCAGCCTGCAATTCGATCTATCATTAAAATAAAAAAAAAAATTTTGAATCCGCCGACGAAGAATAGGTATCCTGTGACCCTAGGCAGAGTTCGTGAGCCGTGTAATAGGCGACCATTTCGCGCGGTTCGTGGGGCACTTGAGTAAGCCGCCGTCGGCCCGATAGCGTTTTGACCCCATCCCATTTTTGGGCCAATTCCCTCTTCGTACTACCTCAAAATGAGATTCTTGCCGAATCCGAGTTTGCTGCTCCAACCAGTATCAAACTAATACCTATTCTGTTTAGTACTTTAGGGGCTTTTGTTGCGTATAATGTCAATTTCGTAGCGGATCAATTCCAACGAATCTTTCAAACTAGTACTTTTTGTAATCGACTCTATACCTTCTTCAATAAACGCTGGTTTTTCGATCAAGTTTTGAATGACTTTCTAGTTAGATCCTTTCTTCGTTTCGGATATGAAGTCTCATTTGAAGCTTTAGACAAGGGTGCTATTGAGATATTGGGTCCTTATGGTATCTCATACACATTCCGACGATTGGCCGAACGAATAAGTCAACTTCAAAGTGGATTTGTTTATCATTATGCCTTTGCAATCTTACTTGGTTTAACTCTATTTGTGACCTTTTTTTGTATGTGGGTAAATGGGAAACCCGACTCTACGAACCCGATAAAAAACTGCACACCAGTAGTAGGGGCGTTAAGACCGGAGCTTTTTGTAGTGCTAGCAAGAAGGCAAGTGAATGAATCCCATCCCCTAGCGAGTGAAATGGTTAGGTCCCTTTAGAGATAGGGCGAGCGAGCCTACTTTCATCTTTTTATCTCCCAACTAGTTTTTCGAGCTATTTTAGAATCTATTAGTTCTATTCGATTAGTCAAGCGTTAACACTTTTAGTTGGTTAGGGAGAAGCTCTTGCGCTGTCGACTTCGAGAACTTTTACTGCTCCCTTCCTTCTGTCATTTTTCTTCTTTCGTCCGTCCACGAGGCTTAAAAATAGAGATAGGGGCGGCTATTTAGTGGAAGTCGTTTTGGTTGTATGCCACGAGGTTCCTATGGACAAGGGGACAGGTGATTCATCGCTTTTGGGCGTAGGCAGCCCTCTACCACCTATCCCATTTCATTCCATCGTTTTGTATTATACTATATCAGACCAGAGAGATCTATTTTTGAGTGAAGGATTCAAAAAAGAATTTCTTTTTCTATGGATTGGGATTCCTATTCACATTCTTTCATTCCCCTCATTCTTGTCCCTACTGAATTACAATTACATAGTAGTGGTCTAGGGAGCGCAATTGCTAGAGCACGGGAAAATGAAAAGTAATGATTTCAGCAAGAGCAGCCAGACAGACGACTATAGTGAGTCTAGTGACTACTAGAGTAGAGTCAAAAGGTATGGTATAGCAGCCTTTCCGAGCGAGCCTCTGGGATCTCCTGTAAACCCCCTTGATGTGGTAAAGGGAGGATATTAGGGGAAGCAGTGAGTAGAGATTCTCCTGCAGAGAGCCGGATGAGGGGAGACCTTCACGTCCGGTTCGGAGGGCGGGGATATCCCGACTTTATTATCATTATGCCTTTGCAATCTTACTTGGTTTAACTCTATTTGTGACCTTTTTTTGTATGTGGGACTCTCTATCTTCTTGGTTAGATAATCGATTGTCTTTCATTTGGATAGTGAGTTGTTTTTATAATAAAAAGTAAAGTCAAGACAAGAATAATAATCGAAAACAGGAGGAGCTTGCCAGAATGGCTTGGTAAGCAAGCAATCCCTTATGTAGGGGCAAACTCCCTCTTCTTTCTCTTCTTTCTTTTAGTTAGTACAGTTTTCACAAGGATTCTCCAAGATTGCTATTTTCAAGTACGAAACGAACATAACTTAACTCCAACATCTCTTTTTATCTATTTTCTGTATTTCTACGACTTCTTTTTCTTTCTCTTCTCTTTTCAGCGATCTCCTTATTCTCTTCTCTGATCTTCCACCATACCGTCGCCGCCTTCTTCATCATCTTCTTCCATCCTTCAGTGATAGCCTCCGTTAGTCTGTTCTAGTCCAGTGTGACTTTTTTCTTTCTTCCTAAATCCCAAAAACATATTGGGACTCTAGGGTTTGTTCTTCTTCTTCTTCCCCCCTTCTCAATCGGAACCATTACCTGATTCAGCTGAGAAAGCTATTGCCGATTAAGAAATCAGTATGCAATGTGGGAAGAGCTTTCTACAATTCATTGCTTTTTCTCTATATTGTTTTTCATCATGTATGCTGTATGGGATAAATAACTTTCTTATCAAAAGAGATAGTACATCTTTCCCTACTCACTTTGTGAGTAAGGAGTTCAAGGAAGCTGCTGATAAGATGCAGGGCCCATTGAGGCAGATCTTTGTGGAGTTCTTGGAGTGAAATCGCAGAATCCTCAGGTGACTGAAACGACGCTCTTCCAATCAATTTTGTCGCTCCCGAAAAGTGGCAACTTTTTCCCGTAACGGGAATGGGTGGGATTGTCAGACGTGTGCTCTACGCTTACCTCAGACAGACTCCTCTTGTTTTCCTTCTTTCTCAGTGAACTGAACTACGTCGTGTAGGTCCACAAGAGCGAAGATGGTTGGGCTTCGATCGGGCTGAGTTCTATTTTTCTTCTTCAGTTGTTCCTTGGCTTTATCCTTTTCTCTTCGCTCCTCCGTTTGGAGCTTCTTTGAGATAATTTTTGTTTATATTAGATGGAAGGGAAGAAGGTATTCATTATGATGTAGAATAGAATTCTGCTTTCCGTACTCTCGGTTGTATCACATTCAAGCATAATTTAACCATTAGATTGTATATATAAGATATAGCTGTCAACCATGAAAAATGATTAACTATATTACTAAAAGATTTGCCCCTATATGCTTGAGTTTATTAGTCTTCTTTAGGTAGATCTACAGCCATTATGTGTAGGGGTTACATCTCGTACAAAAGTTAATAGTATACGGCTTCGAACAATAGCGCGTAATGCTCCGTCTCTTCCTAACCCGGGACCCTTTATCATGACTTCGGCTCGTTGCATACCTTGATCTATTACTGTACGAATAGCATTTGCTGCTGCAGTATAAGCTGCAAAGGGTGTCCCTCTTCTCGGACCCTTAAAGCCGCAAGTACTGCCTTCCGACCTGCCGAGGACCAGGAAACCCCCGGCAAGAGTAGGTCACGCCAAGCAATAATTGATTTAGGCCAGTGCTATTATGCATGTCAATTTCATTTGATATTTATTTAGGAAAGCAAGTCCTATCGAGTTAGCTGTTGGAGTAAAGGCATGAGGCTATATTACTATGTGTGTGAAAGAGTATAGTCTGGAGGACACCACATACATCCCAACAATCGGTAAAAATAAAATAAAATAATAACAATACAACCGAATACGACGAACATGGCGGCTCCTTACGAAGGCCTTTCTAAAAAAGAATGTTCTTATGGTATTAATTACATTTTGAGGTCTAACCTATGTTGTCAATATTCTTTTTTTGCAGGGAAGCGAGGATACTTCTTAAGTTAACCTAGTTTGGGAATGGTTGGTTGAGGGTTGGCGCGGTGTGGGGAGGTTTGGATCTCAATTTATAGGCGTCTTGTCCTCTTCACGACGGTCTTCCGATCTTTCTCTTTGTCGGAGCCCTGCGTTTTACGCCTGTTGTCGTTGGTTTTCGTTTCGATTCCCTGTCGATCTCAACAATTGAATCAGGAAGCGGTGTTCCTGCAGCAGGCATACTACATTGCCACTGCAAGAGAATTAGCTAGGATGGTTCCAATTCAGCAAGCTCCAGTTCTCCGTTGTTAAAAAGCAGTTAATCTGATTCTATGACCTATATATGCGTCTAATCAGATACAAGACACAAGAGAAATGAGATATATTAAATGATGGAAGGTCTGAGGATAAGGTGGATTGGAACTACACCTCTGGGAAATGGAATGGAGATGCCAACGACAAAGGTATCCAGACCAGTGAAGATAACAGCTTCATAACGACCAGCGAGTGCCCCACCTCCACCAGCAAGTTTGGTGCTATGCTCCGTTGCAATTCTTTCAAAGTCTTCATAGTTCCCATTGGTATGGAACGATAGAGTTGATTGTGCTTTATAATGTTTGTTTAGCCTAATGCTGAGGAGAGTGAAGGTGGGTTTTTGAAATAGAATATATATTATCTGGGTGAAATTTGTGCATTATTGAGCCAGAGATTCCCTTCCAATCCCTCGAATTCAAGACAGTCCCCTGTAAGAGTTGACCCCCCCTTTTATTTCTAGCTACTTTCTTTCGACAACCTGCTGTCTCACCCAGACGTTTTTGTGTGGGTCATTTCTCTTTTGATATGGGAAAATATAGGTTCAAGAGATGAGAGAATTAAGGATACCCACCAGAAAGACTAACCCAATCCATAATGATGTACCGGAAAATACAACATTTTTGTTACTTGACCAACCATCCGGAGAAGCAAATACGACAGGTACGCTAATTAATAAGATTGATGAAGTAGCAATTAATGCAAAAACAGCCAGTTGAAACAAATCATTCTTTAATCCTCCAGATAAGATACCAATAAACAAATTATCCTATTTCATCCCTCTATCAGAACAAATCCCTCTATCAGCCAAAAAACGGTAATAAAATACATCATCATGGGATTTTTGTTTACCATAAATCAATTAGACTTATTATTATTCCTCCTTTGACTACTCTATTCGTACATGGAGCTTAGTTAAGTGTTCTTTCTTTCTTTCGGAAATCGGGCGTCTTAAGGCCCATTGATCCTGAGATTTATGTGCCAGCTCTTGACATACTAGAAGCATACGGTTTCAAAAAAAAAACAAAAATTCACTTTTAGTTCTCTTATTTACTGCATCTGCATGCACTAAACCTGATCGCTTGTGAGTTGGAATGGCTGAGATCCTGGCAGAAGATGCCATTCGCTAATAGTCTAATTCATCGGCTTTACCCGCTAGAAGATTCTCTCTTCGACATTACGTCGTGTTGCTCCTCCTGGCCAAAGGGTTGGTGTCGTTCATTGTTGCCAGGAGGACTGGATTATCATGGCAGATTCATTAAACGTGCTTAAAGTTATCTTAAAAAAAAAGACATTTCTTTTAATTAATTTTTGTTTATTTTTAAAGGGCCTGTATTTTCCATCTGTTTGAAATCCTGTCTTGTGTACCGTCTTGTTAAGATAATGGGCGAACTCCAACAATCAATGATGTCCTAAAACTGTTTCCAAAGGCCTTCGTGATCGTGGCTGCAACTGTTGTCTTAATAACAACTACCTATCGAATTTGAGCACTAAGCTTACCATGCGAATTGGAGATTGTTGCTTTCTTCTGATGAAGTCAAAAATACTTGAGAGAAAGCAGTGGTACTTAAAAATAGAAAGAAAAAAGAATGTATTGATAGATGCTCTTCATGCTGCTTGCTCATTGCGTGGGGTCAGAAAGTCCAGGTTGCTAAGCTTTGTTTGTACATCCACAGGGCAAGAAATGCTGCTTGTGTTAATATCACCTTGATAGAAACCCGAAAGCTGCTGTTTCAGCTTTGCTGCATCCATGGCGAATCGTGCGATTACAGAGAGCTAGGTTTGTTGGTTTTTAGCAGTAGGTGTTTCTAGCAAGTGTCGCTCTTCTCAAGTCTGGGTTCTATGCGACTTGTTGGTTCCTAGGTGTTGTCATCAGGTTTATTTTTTTAGTATTGCGCACGCCATACTTACGCGCAAACGAGGACAGACTAAGGAAAGATAGAGTTGTGAATCAGCTGACTGAAGATTTGGACTAGTATCTTCCTTTACAACCTGAACTAGATCTTTAGTTTGTAAATTTAGTTTAGCTCGGTCTCTAAGAATTTAACTAAGTTGTCACTAACTTACTTCTACTTAACTCAATCGAATGGAAATAGTTGAATAGATGTTTAATTGTTTCGGGTGTCAAAACTGGTTCTTGTTCGAAACATCAACCAACGGACTTGCACTATAGAAGTGGATGGCAAGCAGCTATAGCTAGCTCAGATAATCAGTCCAGGCATTGGCGTCGTCCCATTGAAAATTTTAATAATTGCAAAGAATACATACCAATCAAGATCAATCATCAACCTCCGCTCTGATTTCCTTGATGAGCTCATCCTTGCACCCAATGTAAGTCTAAACCAACCTACACTCTACAGCACCAGATCAGTTGAGTCGAGGTGATTGCAGAAGGGATGCAAGTGAAACTATGAACACGTCACACGCACACGTCTGAACTCCAGTCATGCTGTGAAAGTCAAATAAGAATCCTCTAAAAGATGAAAAGTGGGCTAGATATCTCAAATAAAACTAATTTATTTATTACGGGGACTCAGAAATATCTTTGACCCTAAAGAAATATGAGATGCCTGGAGGAGGAAGAAAAGTGCTGGGAGAGGGCGAAAAGGAGTTGAACTGGAAAAGAAGGAAGAGAAGCAGAGATCATAGTCTAATGAAAGAGTCGAGTCTTCTGAGAGTTCGTTTTCTTGGCTTATGGCGCTGTGCAGAACCTACAGAGTACAATCAATACTGAAGGGGATTTGGGGATCTATGACAACACTAGGATAATGGCAGTAAATAAAAGAAAGAAAATGAGCACTGGAACTCAGGAACTCAATCGCTGGTTGCTGGCAAGAAGAAACAGGACTTCCAGTTCAACTCCTTCATAGCGGAAGCAGCTCATGCAGAATCACTTCTGTTCTTTGCAATTTTCAATTTAAGCTCTTCCGATCTTTCATCGACTTGATATCCTTCACCAGATGATCTAAAGCCTCAAATGAGGACCCATCTTCGCTATAGTACGGATAGCTTACCCTTCAACACAGTCTGTCACACTTCGGTGTTCTGAGAGGGCCAATTCTTCCAGCGAAAGAGATAGGTCTGAGACCGGTGACTGTGAGATAGTTTTACAAGGCGAGTTGAGAGTCTGTTGATATGCTTGTCGATAGCGATGTCTTCGAGAAACCGTCTAAATCATCTCTGCTAACTTATCTGAATCTATCTATTCATTCGATCATCGCCATGAAAGCTCCTTCGTCTATAGCGCAAGAGAGTGGACCCGCAGACTGCTGAAGCAATAGACAAGTTTTTTATACTTTTGAAGTGGTCCAGTCTCTTGACTTCAGTCTCAGCCTGCTGCACTCCTAATTCTATTAGATTTAGTTTTCCACCAATCACAGCCACTGTATCACTTTTCGTTGATTTCTTCAAGCTACTCTTGAGCCTAGATTATCATCTAATCAACTCATAGCCAAGCAATGCAAGCTCTTGGGAATCGACTTGGCCGCAATCAAGCTAGAAAGCACCTCCTTCTTTCTTCACCTAGGGGACTGCGCCTGTTGAGAGCAGGGGGCTTCAACAGGCGCAGAAGAGGAGATTAGAGCAGCAGGAAGCTGTTTTTGCGGGCTTTAAGGAATTAAGCCATTTTCAGTGATAAAAAACTGTTTCTTTTGTAACTTGTCTGGTTCCTCTTAGGTGTGGTTCTGTGCGAATGATGAAGAAGAAGAAGATGAGGGCATTCCGTTTTCTAAGTTTTATTCAAGACAAGAATCCAAGAAAGACCTCTTCGCGTGCTTGCATCAATCAGCTTTTCTTTCCTTAACCATCACCATTTCAATAATCCCCCTTCTTGACTCCAAAACCTTTTCTCGCGCGCCAAGTCGATACATCCTGCTTCACTTGAACTCGAACTTGACTACCAAACAAGAAGAGGATTACAACCCGAGCCAAGTAGCTTGGGTTGACTAACAAACGAACTAGTTTTGATTTTCTACTTATTATTTATTCTAATCTATTATTCTATATAATAGAAGTATTGAATGAACATTAGTTATTATTATGCATCGTATTCCCGTCTCAACGAGAAAAAGCCATATATTCTTCTAAGGACGATCTGGTGTTGTGCGTAATCGGAAGTAAGAAAACAGAGCAGAAATTTTCTCTGTGGATTTTGGCAGGAGACCTTCTTTAAGGGTGGAGCAGCAGTTTTAAGGTGTAAGGCTGAGAAGGATCCCTGGTAAATTCAGGAACACCATCATCCTCATCTCTCAGAAATTTCTACCAGAGAAGCACCATTTGCGAATCTCAAACTCACAGTCGGAAATCCGCTAAGATCTCTAAACAAGTTCTCCCTGAGTAACACAGACAAGGGCGATACGACCATTAACCGCATCGAAGCAACTACGTAATGAATAGTAATACTGGTAATCTTATCATAGAAGATCTTATTATCTGTACTGTATGGCGATGAATGACCTTTCGTGCCGATGCCCATACTATCACGAACGATAGATTTATGTTTCGTTTCGTTAAGCTTATAATTTGTTTTCTTACCTTTGGCTGGTTAGTTTCTACATCAGACGCTCTTCCGATCTCACAGTTTAGGCCTCTTCTACCTAAAGGTTGTTAGAATTTGGCGACTAGTGTTGTATGGAGTGCAAGATCCAAAGCAGAAAAAAATATACTTAAATCCATCAAACACGCGAGTTATGAGTAGATTGGGGTGTATGGGGCTTTGGCCTATGTTACAGTATGACTGATCGAGTTGGGCATTGCGCAGTGACATCCAAACTGCATCTCTTATGTGCGGCAGCTTGGCGCCTCCCCTGCAGTTGATACAGGAACTTCTGTGTCCATTAGTTCTTTCTCATGACCCAAAGAAACATCTGAATGAGAAATAGAATTGCAGAGTGGCTCAACAGTGGATGGTACCTATTCTCTCTCGTTATCATGCCGAACTTTGTTCTATTTTATTTGTCACCAAGAATGTGGCGTTGGCTCTATTTGTATTATCGAATATTCATCTACGTGTGATGCCTGGTTCATATCTTGAAACTGCAAAGTGTGACAGGACGTCATGCTATCCGGGTGACACGTCAGGTCCACCACAGACACATCCGGCGTCGGCACAGTTTTGAAATGGCTATCCCGGTAATAGTGGTGGACCCTGATAGTTGATGTATAACTTCATTCACAAGAGTCAACTGATATGCCTGAGCAGCTACCAGATCAGGCCTAATGATCCATAGAAATGTCATTCTTGCTATTCGCCAGACCCCAAGCAAATAATTCATCAGACTCCTTTTCTTACTAGTCTCTCGTTTTTCTTCTCTCTAGTCTATTCTCTTTCTTCACCTCACTGTAACCATGTCTTGCTACAGAGGAAAGTACGAAGAAGAAGCCCCGTGAGATCGGAAGAGCACACGTAGGAACTCCAGTCCGACCATTTTGGGAACTGATCAAGTATCCATGATACAGCAAACCATATTTCACAAATTACAGATATCATCCACAACCAATATTGGCGGCAAGAGCAACCGCTCTTGGAAGAGGCGCTGCTACAAATTCCATACTGAGGTTTTTTCTTTCCGTTGGTTCTTCCTTCGTTGAGGCCTGGAGCTGTCTCATGAACGAGTTGTTGGCCCACAAAGAAGGCTTTGTGCTCCTCAGCCTTAATCTTGTCTTTGCTTTGTGTTCCTTCCTAGCAAGTCGAGTTCTTTGCTTTTCTCTGTTCTTGATTTCATCTGATGACTCGTGTGTCTGGCAATCAACTCTGGCATCAGCACGCCTGGTATGTCCGCTAGTCTTGCTTATTTTGATACCTAAGAGGACAGGTTGCCGGTCTGACTAGCGTCGTACGAATAACCCTCCACTAATAAGCCTCAATTCATAGGTAATTGTATCGGCCTTTACTGAGAGTTTAATCGTAATGAACAATTTCTGCAGTCTGTCTTTCCATTCTTCCAGCACCGAAAACGGGAGACAAATGTACAAACAAACCCTATAAAGTATCCAGAAACCTCCTTTTTGTATTTTATTTATATATTATTTTACTGGTATTGATATACTCATCGAATAGGCCTATGGTGCTTGTCTTTATAGTGAATCCCGTGCGGCAAATTGAGAAAAAGAATAGAGGTAACTTCGCCTTCAGTCCAGCTCAACATGCTATAATGCTGGATCTTTTTGTTAGGCTCAGATGATGTATGGGTAGGATGTTTGTGCTCTTCCGATCTTGTCTATAAAAGTTTCCGGTTAGAAGAAGCTGCAGAGGCTCACCGTTTAATGGAAAGCAGCTGAATCATTGCGGTTTGTTCTCATTGAGATAGAAGACTCCAAGAAGATTGGTTACACATATGAATGAGCTCACAGCATGCCATCTGCTGGCAACTGAACCAAGACCTTGGGCTCTATGTGATATCTTACGTTGAAGTATATGAGGCCATATTGCGAAATGTGAAAAGGTCAATATATTTTTTATGTAGTCTAGTTTAGTCTAGTCTAGTCAAAGAGAAGAATATAGCTAGAGCTACTACGTTTTAGCTGTCTGTATCGTTATTGCAGTTCCAATCCGTTCCTCTTGATGGTCTATTTTTAGGTTCTTGATTTGTTCACTAGATAAGAAAGGTTGTTGCAACAAATATGTAGTAGTCAGATACACTAGATTCATATCGATTGTCACTGCGATCTCGACCAGAGAAGAGAAGAGATAGAGAGATTGCTTACAGAGAATCCATTATGGAAGAGGGAGAAACCCTCGCAAGGACCGTTTTCCGAACTGCATTGTGAGGTGGTGTTGTTAAGATATTGGACCTTGGATCCCAGTCATGTATCGCCGAGGTTTCTGATTACATCCAGTCTTAGCGCAAAGGTAGACATAAAACTCAATCGTTACTTGGGATTGTATCTTTCATGTAATCAAAGACCTGTTCATCAGTATTCTTTATTTTCTTTCTGCTTTCTAATGTATGCTTTTCTCTTCTTCTTGGGTGGCCGCTTAGATCAATCAGCACACTCGCTAAAAAAATGTGAAGGAAACACATCATAGCCATGCTACTCATCATCCGGAGCTAGCCTAGCAAAGAAAACTCTCTACAGAGATAGCAATTGAGCGGTCTTGTAACTTCCTACGAAGGTCTTGTTACGCTTTTGATGTATCTGATCTTTAACTTCTCTTGCTCTTGGAATTGACCTGAGCTCCCTTGGTCTCGCTTTCTGATTCAATTGCTGAGATCGATAGAGTCTACCACTAAAGAAGGCGACTCCTTTTCACGGATCTCTGACTGTTTCCTTACACGACGCTCTTCCTGATCTGATATTGCCTGCTTGCTTAAGTCGAACGAATTTGGTGCTGATGTAGCTATCCAGGTAAGAATCATCCTCTAATGGCTTTAGCTATTCTAACCTTCCCGACCACCTTTTTCTTTTTTGTTTTTAGTTATTTTACTGCGAAATATGAAAGAAGTAATCGAGTTCCTCAATGATACGCAAGACCACCGAGATCTACACTTAGCTACCAATACGTAATCTTATGCAAGCACCTCCACAACCTATACAAGAGTAAGGATATTGGAAGATAAAGAAGGGTGGCTGGGTTTTTTCTCGGTAGAAGTCCAAAGTTCAATTAATTGTCTATTTAGGTAAGCTTTCTCTCGCACAAAGAACAAGATTAAGGCAAGAGAAAACTTCAATGAGCAAAAAAAGGAGAGAGAGGGATTCGAACCCTCGATAGTTCTTTGTTCAAAACTATACCGGTTTTCAAGACCGGGGCTATCAACCACTCAGCCATCTCTCCGAAAGACTATTTTTAATTTTATTCCTCCGAATACTGACTGACCTTCCCTTTTGATTTGGTAGGCTTGCTTGCCTCTTTCTATCTTATCTATTTCTATATCTATATAGAGAATAGTTTTGCACGTTATTCTTTATTTACTAAGGCCTGAATATTTCAAGAGCTAAGACCATTCCAATGCTCCCTTTCGCCCCCATAAACTAATACCAACACATTTAAGATAAGCACGAAAATCAAAGCTTCTATAAATACAGATACACCCAATACATCGAAACTCATTGCCCAAGGATATAGAAAGACCGTTTCAACATCAAAAACAACAAAAACTAAAGCAAACATAAAATCGGATTCGAAATTGTAGACCTATAGCCAGCGTCACCCATCGGTTCTATACCCGATTCATAACTGGAAAGCTTCTCCGGCCCTTTCCTAATCGGGGCTAAAATTCCCGAAATGAAAAATGCCAAAATAGGAATAAGACTTGATATTATTAGAAATGCCCAAAAAAGATCATATTCGTAAAGCAAAAACATAGACCTACTCCTATGAACTTGGAAAATATACAAGATCGGTCAATTCGAATGGAAGTTGTCAAGTCGTCCAGATTAGTCAAAACAAAAATACATTTTGACTAAACCATCTAGTCTAGTTTGTTTATTCATATCTCCTTTTAAGATTTATGATTTCTTTAGTTTAGATAGTATAACTAGTCTAATTACAGTTAGAACATTTTTTTTTATTTCGATATTATTTATTTAGTTTTATTTATTTAGTTATTTTATCTCTATTTGTTCTTTTTTGTATTTCTTGTTTTAATTTTGGATTCTAGCTAAAAATTGGATTTGCTTGATTGACTCGACAGAATCCAATCAAAATAATAATTTGGAACAGAACATTCTTAAAATTCTTTGAAGGCCCCAACCGGTTATGAAATCGCATTGACAGCCTCGACCCTTGTCCTAGCTCGTCGGAGAGCTAGATTTGCCTCAATTATTTGTCTCTTTCCTTCCGCTTTTTTCAAATTTTCTTCTGCTATTTCAAGAGTTTGTAGAGCTTCTTTAGGATCAATATCACTCCCCTTTTCCGCATCATTTACTAAAACAGTGATCTCATTATTGCCTATTCTAGCAAAACCACCCATTAGAGCCATCGTTAACCATTGGTCCTTAAGACGCATTCTCAAAATCCCTATATCCACAGCTGTAGCAATAGGGGCGTGGTTTGGTAATACACCAACTTGACCACTATTCGTAGATAAAATGATTTCTTTCACTTCTGAATCCCAAACAATTCGATTAGGGGTCAGTACACAAAGATTTAAGGTCATTTCTTTAAATTGCTCTCCATTTCTAAGTTGATAGCCTTCGCGGTAGCTTCATCTATATTACCTACCAAATAAAAGGCCTGTTCAGGAAGACTATCTAATTCTCCAGAAAGGATCAATTGAAACCCTCTAATGGTTTCTGCCAGACCAACATATTTCCCTGGAGAACCGGTAAAGACTTCTGCTACAAAAAAGGGTTGTGATAAGAAACGCTCAATTTTACGCGCTCTTGCTACGGTTAAACCATCCTCTTCGGATAATTCGTCTAACCCAAGGATAGCTATAATGTCCTGAAGTTCTTTATAGCGTTGTAAAGTTTGCTTAACACTTTGCGCGGTTTCATAATGTTCCTCACCAACGATCCGGGGTTGAAGCATGGTTGACGTTGAATCTAAAGGATCTACTGCTGGATAAATACCTTTTGCGGCCAACCCTCTTGATAGTACCGTAGTAGCATCTAAATGTGCAAATGTGGTAGCAGGGGCAGGGTCGGTCAAATCGTCCGCAGGTACATAAACTGCTTGGATAGAAGTTATGGACCCTTGTTTGGTAGAAGTAATTCTTTCTTGTAAAGAACCCATTTCCGTACTCAGGGTGGGTTGATAACCGACAGCAGAAGGCATTCCATCAAGCAACAGCGGATCCTGGGGACGAAACGGAAGATATTGTCGATAAATGAGAAGTACGTGTTGTTCATTAACATCTCGAAATATACCCCTTCCAGGCCATCCAGTTAGGGAGTCAAACCAACTCGCATACGAGCCCCAGGTGGGTCATTATTGGCCAGTCAACTAGAGCACGGGCTTACTCTGATTAGCTAGTTTGTGAATAGCTTACCAAGGCGCATTATCATAGCATGGTCAGAGCAGTTGATCAGCCAGACAGGATGAAGCCACACTGGGACTGAGACACGGCCCAGTCCTACGGCGGGAGCAGGGGGGTTTTTTCCGCAATGGGCGAAAGCCTGACGGAGCAATGCCGCGTGGAGGTAGAAACGCCTACGTGTCCACTTCTTTTCCCAGAGAAGAAGCAATGACGGTATCTGGGGAATAAGCATCGGCTAACTCTGTGCCAGCAGCCGCGGTAAGACAGAGGATGCAAGCGTTATCCGGAATGATTGGGCGTAAAGCGTCTGTAGGTGGCTTTTTAAGTCCGCCGTCAAATCCCAGGGCTCAACCCTGGACAGGCGGTGGAAACTACCAAGCTGGAGTACGGTAGGGGCAGAGGGAATTTCCGGTGGAGCGGTGAAATGCGTAGGAAAGAACCAACGAACGCCGCGAAAGCACTCTGCTGGGCCGAACTGACACTGAGAGACGAAAGTAGGGGAGAATGAAGAGACCCCGGTGGACCTGCCTAAAGTGGAATACTAGGCGCTTGTTAGCGAATGACCCAGTGTACAAGCGTTAAGTAGCCCCCTGGGGTACCCTCTCGCGAGTTCATTAGTCAAGCATGGGATCTCAAAGCACGTAGGCGATAGGCGAGGTGGGGCCCCGCAGATAGGGTGGTGTATTATGGCCCCGCCCCTCTCTTTATAGTTCCCACAATCTTCAAATGTAAGCTTATGATCGCCCCGTTTCTGTGAAGCCAAATAGAAAAGTCTATCGCCTAAAGGTCCATCAATTCCTATATACGACTTGAGACATTGTTCCAAATCAGTTGACTGGGCCTTGTGGCAGATCTCTGTAATAGGTAAATGCCTCCGTTTCTCCTGAAGTAACATCCTTGAAATCTATTGATCATAAAAAAAAGTCAAAAGACATATGCTCGTTATTACCATCTTTAGAAGCTCCAGTTTGCATCTTAAACCCATTGAAATTCTTGTCCTTTGAGCTACACAGATGACTTTCCTATTCCTTGATTGGAGAAAGAGAAAGAGCTACAAATGGTAGCTTGAAAAGAATTAAGAAAGTATGAGTTCGTTGTCTCTTATTACTGTTTTTTAAGAGAGAAAGTTAGACAAGAATTATCGGTAAGTATTGGTAGTCGAGCGGTAACTATAAATGTAATACTATCAATTAACATAGGCATCAGTAGAGGGGATCTTGCAGTTTGTTTAAAAAATATGCCTTAGATCCATGACGGAGGCACAAGGTTGTTTAAGATACTGAAACAGGAAAAGAGAGGCAATGTTAGTAAAAAGAAACACAACTACTAGCTCAACTACGATCTGCTTGAAAGTTGATGTGTTTATTTTTCCTAGAGTAGGATCTCTTCGATTCTTGAGCGTTAGTGCCATATGGGTATCTCTTGCATGAAAGAAAGCAGAGTTCTGTTATTCCTTACCTTGGGACCAAATTGGTTATTGGGCAGTTATGTTTTAGGAGTTGGATAGGTATTCTAAATCATAATACTCAATTGGAGATTCTACACCGTCATAGGTCATAGCTGTCGCTTTTTGTCTTCCTGTATTCTTTTTAGACAGAAACAATTAGTTTGACTTTTTTTTGTTTCATATGCTCTTGCGATGTGTACAATGCTATGGTCCAGTCAGAACATTCGACTGCTCCGATCTGGGAGCTTCAAAGCTCCCAATCGGATGCTTTTTATTTCCTTTTCATGTAGGTAATTCAAAGCATATGCCAAACGAATTGAAACACACCAATACACACGTACAATCAACAAAAATAAAATTGAATCAGTTATAAGCATCAGGGTTGGCATGGAGTTGTAGGTGTACTGGCTCTGTTGCGTGAAAAATCTTTTTCAGACCCTTTTCGCTTTTTTGTGAGTTCTCGTTTTCTCTTTTTTTCTTCACTTCATCAAGACCACCAACAAAATTCAGGTGCTGACTCATGTAACATTATTTCTTCCTCTGCTTCTGGGAATAATATTTCTAAAGAGACGGATAATTTTGAAGTCAGGCGCTCTGATGGAGCTCAACCTGCCTAAAACCCAGTATGTCATAATTGAGAAAACAAAACCGATCCCCCAGAGCCAGCTCTTGAAGAGACGCCTGTCCGTGACAAGCATAATTAGAATTCAAGAGAAGATCACGTCTTCCGATTTCAAAAACTGTGTCTGCGATGTCGGAATAAGAGATGAATCTGTTATGTTAGCATAGTTAGCTCTTTGACTCTGCACGGTGACTTAGCTGAGAAGGAGCTGTTCCAGTGCATCAGACCTGACATCTACTTTTCTTTCATTATCCCCTGTGTGCCTTGATGGATGGATTACCTCTTCAGCCTTTTTCGGCTATTTAGTCTTGCGGGAGGCGAGTAGGTAGATAGGGCGCTAAGAATAGAAAGCTATCTACCAAGTCAAAAGTGTCCTGTTTGGCCTGTTAGTACAAATAGGTTCGCGCATTAAGCTAAAGAATCTCTTTTTTGACTAATATACTAATATGATGGCCGGTATTTTTCCTTTGAATTTATCATATATATCCTATGAATTTCATTTCGCAACGGAACCTATTCTAAGAGAAGTTCGAATCCGTTCTGTTCGGATATTGATTGGTCTTGGTTTGACATGGTTTACGCGTTACTTGTTTCCGGAAGAGTTCATATTTCTATTAGCTAAACCCTTTCTTACCCTTCCTTTTGACTCGTATTTTGTTTGTACACAATTAACGGAGGCCTTTCCGACATATGTTGCAACGTCTTCAATAACATGCTCAACCTTCGTTTTTCCTTTAATAAGTCATCAAATTTGGTCCTTTTTGATCCCCATAGCAACTGGGGATCAAAGGAAGAAATACAATCGATTCCTCCATTTAAGTGGTTCTCGCTTCTTCTTCTTCCTCTTCCTAACTCTTCACTGGCTAGTTCCCAATCTTTGGCACTTTCTATACTTCCTGGGTGAAACATCAACAAATTCGCTCATGATCAAGTTACAACCTAAGATCTATGACCATATTATGTTAACTCTTCGTATTTCGTTCATTTCATCGGTATGCTCCCAGGTACCTGTCATTCTGATCTGTTTGCTAGAACCAAGGGGTCTTTCTGTAGAAACTTCCACGAACAATCGTCGTTTTTTGATGGTTTTTCCCCTTCTCACAGCTGCTCTTTCCACACCTCCGGATATCTGGTGCCAAATTGTTGCCCGTTTCCTTATTTCTTTGATAATAGAGTTGGCTATCTTTGTGGCATCGATTGTACAAGTTCGTGAAGAGGGCTGGACGAGTCAAATAAGGGAGAGCGGCTCGATTGACAAATAAAGATGAGTAACCCCCTAGAACCTCACAAAGTGATTCTCAATTAATTCCAGAGCAATTCTCAACCAACATATGCGATTCATCCACACTTCCATTCCGTAGAGGAAGGTTACCTGCTTGCTGGCTGGGAGCTGTATGAGCGATAACGTTCACGTACAGTTCCTTGAGAAGGACGGGGGACAGAAATGGCCTTATTGTACCTTACTCTCGTCTTCCATGGGGTTTGCTCTTTTTTTCTTGGGAGAGTATGCCAATATGATCTTAATGAGGTGCGGAGCTTTGCATCTGAAATTCGTTGGGATTCCCTTTTTGGAAGCCTGCGTCCCAGCTTGTGCAATAAACCCCTCCGGCCGAAGACTAGTGGTAGGTGGTCCCGCGGAGCTTTCGGAAAAGGGTAGCCTAGTGTGTAAGCACAGCAATGAACCGCGGCGAACCCTCAGACGACCTATCTAAGATTAGTTGGGAGATCCTCAGTAGCGGTGACCCTTTCACTCTTCCACGGACTGATACATGTACCGAATGCTCATACGGGAAAGTGGACTTCTGGGTCTGGTTGCTCCGACAATTCCTTTCTTTTTCGTCCACTCAGGGGGTGCGGACACACCTGCGCGGATTACAGGTGACAGTTACAAGAATGGCGGGGAAGTGAACAGTACCTGATGACATTCAGGGATGGATGTAGACCCATTGGGCAGGGATAATCATTCTGGTCCTGGGACATTCTCAAGAACCAAAAAGACTGAACTGAGGGAAAGCCTATGAGTTACTGAAAGGCAGGAGGGTCCTTGATCTATCAATAAAGAGAGCCAAAAACGGGCTTTGCTCTCCTTTACAATAGGAAAGAAATAAGGATCGAAGTTTAGACCGCTTACAGGAGTTCTACCTATAGAAAGGATCATGAAAGAGGCAATGAGAATGGTACTGGAATCCATTTATGATTCCGAGTTTCCAGACACATCGCACTTCCGCTCAGGTCGAGACTGCCACTGGGTCCTAAGACGGATCAAAGAAGAGTGGGGAACTTCGCGTTGGTTTTTGGAATTCGACATCAAGAAGTCTTTTCACACCATCGACCGACATCGACTCATTTCAATCTTTAAGGAAGAGATCGACGATCCCAAGTTCTTCGACTCCATACAAAAAGTCTTTTACGCCGGACGAGGAGGTCAGAAGGGACCTTACTCCGGCCCACACAGTGTATTACTATCGGCCCTACCAGGCAACATCTACCTACACAAGCTCGATCAGGAGATAGGGACGATCCGACTGAAGTACGAAATTCCGATTATTAATAGAATTAGATCGGTTCCATGTTGGACAGGTCGTATTGATGACCAAGAAAACTCTGTAGAAGAAGGAAGCTTCAACACTACTCAAGACAAGAGAGCCATCATTGTAGGGAGGAGCATCCCATTGCATCCTTTTCATTCCCTTCTTTCGTCGTGGCACACACCCTCCACAAGCACCCCCCGGCTCGTAGGGGATCAGAAAGGGCCTTTTGGTTTCCCCCCTTCGTCGGACTTTTCCGTCTTCCAACACAAAGCCTCGAGCCCCCTTTGCGCCGCCTTCCTCATGGAAGCCAGCGGGGTGACCCCGAAGGCCGAATTCTATGGTGGAGAAGGCTGTAATAAGAATTGGGCCATGAGAGACTTTTTTCAGTCTTGCAAAAGAAGGGACCTACTGATAGAGCTGGGCGGGGAGGCGAAACTCGTTTTCAGGTCAGAGAAAAGCCTGACCCGTAAGCTGGCCCCCAACAAAAGCCATTACAACATAAGAATTTCTTATGCGCGATGTGCCGACGACTTACTACTAGGAATCGTGGGTGCCGTAGAGCTTCTCCTAGAAATACAAAAACGTATCAACCACTTCCTACAATTCGGTCTGAACTTTTGGGTAGACTCTCCAGAATCAAAAACAATAGCTGCACAGAGTACGGTAGAATTCCTTGGTACGGTCATTCGGGAAGTCCCTCCGAGGACGACTTCCATACAATTCTTGCGAGAGCTAGAGAAGCGTCTACGGGTAAAAAACCGTATCCATAGAACTGCTTGCCACCTACGATCGGCTATCCATTCCAAGTTTAGGAACCTAGGGAATAGTATCCCAATCAAAGAGCTGACGAAGGGCCTTTGCGGAAGAGACAGTCCACTAGACGCGATTCAACTGGCGGAAACTCTTGGAACAGCTGGAGTCATAAGTCTCCAAGTGAGCCTATTATGGGGAACCATCAAGCACATCCGCCAAAGATCAAAAGCGATCTCCTTGTTGCATAGCTCAGGTTTCCGCAAAGGCCCTTCGGACGTTCAAGAGCGATCGAGCACTCATGCCCCGAAGTTGTCATTGTATACTCCAGCAGGTAGGAGGGCTTCAGAGGAAAGGGGGGGACACTGGGCGAGATCTATCCGCAGAGAATTCCCTATACAAATAGAGGCGCCTATAAAAAAGATACTCCGAAGGCTTCGGGATCGAGGTCTCATTAGCCGAAGAAGACCCTGGCCTATCCACGTGGCCTGCTTAACGAACGTCAGCGACGGAGACATCGTAAATTGGTACACGGGCATTGCGATAAGTCTTTTGTCCTACTACAGGTGCTGCGACAACCTTTACCAAGTCCGAAGAATTGTCGATTACCAGATCCGCTGGTCTGCAATATTCACCTCGGCCCATAAACACAAAACCTCGGCGCGGAATATAATCCCAAAGTACTCCAAAGACTTAAATATAATCAATCAAGAAGGCGGTAAGACCCTTGCAGAATTTCCCAACAGGAAAGAGCTTGCCAAACTAGGATCTGGTCAAGATCCGAAGAAGAAAGACTACTAGAAGACTAATAGTTTGCGATCCGAACAGTCGTTGACTACTATTAGTTTGCCATGCGGTAGGCCTTGCCTTAGTTCTATTCGGTAGGCTTGCCTTAGTTCTATGCTATAAGATAAGATAGGATAGACAGGGGCTTTCGACAGAAAAAAGAAAAGAGGGTTTGGGTGTAGCTGATTGATCTATCGTCTTGTATAGAAGACGGCCTGAACAACCCTATGAATTCTTTCAATTTCATCACATTCTTCCTTCATTCATTTTCTTTTTTTTACTTGTGTGATCTTCTGCGCAAGCAAAATACCGCGAAGGCATAGCAATACTAAACAAGCGAGAAAAGCCCTATATATTCTATTACGAACTCGGGACCTCTAAGTTAGTCAAGCAAGGACCTAACCAACTAGGCTAGCAAGTCATGTGAAGAGCATAAAAGAGTTTATTGAGTCATATGAGCCGCTCCGATGGACTTGTTAAGGAATTTCTGACAATGACTCTCCTTCCTTCTAGTCCTTGACTCAAGTGTCGATGGTAGGATAGTGGCCTACTATGCTGCGCACTTCAGCTTCAGCTTTTAGCTGATCATATTCCTGCTCTGCTTCCACCAGTTTTTCTGATCTTGTCAATCTGAGCTTGTTCATGTCTATTTCCTTGAACTTGATTGCGTCGGGTACGGCATCCACACTTCAACGAACTGTTTTAATTTATCGGACGGAGACTAAAAGTCAGTCCTTCCTTCCCTCCCTAAATATCAAATCTCTCCATCAATTAGCTTCTTCCTCATACAAATATACAACTAACTATAACTAACCAATCATTCAATCAACTCAATACATCACTCAAATCATATATTAATATTCTTCTTTTCAAATCCCCCAGAGATGATGGAGAGGAATCAGCAAAGTTAAAATGTGTAGTAGTAGAAACTAGAAAGTCAAAAAGGGTGTAATTTTGGTGGTGTAACCAAATTTAATGCGACAACTGATGCTGACAAGCTGGAGGTGATGAAGCTAAAGAAAGCAAGAATACCAAGTCTGGTTTACATCATGGGCCATCATTCAATTCAGCTATCAGCTGCTGAACCTCTGGAATGAAATCATTAAGTCCCTCAGGTATGAGTATGAGTATGACCAGAAAAAAGTTCATTTCCATGGCCATAAAGCTTATGTGACTCTGGCCATAGAGTATGCCTGGCGCCATTAGATATGCGACTATAATTCTTCTTAAAGAAATTTTGACTGCTGTATTCAACAACTGAACCCCGTCGAAGAAGTTGGATTTTCTCAATCAACCAGTCATCAAAGGCATCACCCATCCCCGTATTAGGTACAAGATTTTGTCACTCATAATCTTTCATAACAAAAGCCTTAAAAGTTGGGGTCAGTAAGTTCTCCATTCAAGTGCTCTCTTTGATGGCCGAACCACTCCCAAGGCGAATAGTGCCCTAGGGGCCGACCCGGCACCGACCGGCTGAGACTCCCGCGCAGTAGGAGCGGACTGAGTCGGTATTCGTCTACGAGAGGCGCACTCGTATGCCTTTCGAGGCTTCCCCCTTGTAAATTTTACCGATTCTTGTAATCTGGACTCCAAAGAAGAATGGAATACTTTTCATACTGAACATGTAAATCTAGAGACTGGGCTAAAACGTGTTCTGAGGATTCGATCTGTTTCTATACTACATAGAGTTAGTCACCTACTATAATCAGTGTAGCTATGCGTCATTGTATAGTGACTCCACGTGTCCTGTAATCAATTGGGATAGTAGGAAATATAAAAATATGGAACTGTAAGCAGTAGTAGCATACATTGTTTCATGGAGACAAACTCTTCCGGGGGAAGCGTTCCGTCACTATAGACTGAACTCGCTGTGAACCCTTTCGATTATTAGTAGCGGGTCGTGAAGTAGCCCTCTTTCTTCACAAAAAAGTGGGCCCCTTTACCTTCTAATTGACTTAGCTCCCTTGCTCTTTGAAGTGACAATTTCATTCCTTGATGGGACTGCTAGTGTCGTGCCTGTGGTGTGTTTAGGATAAAGAAAGTGTAATTTTTAACCGAAAAAAAAAAGCTTATCTTATTGAAACGTGGTTTCTCTGGGGGCGGGGGGGGAGCGTGGCCTTTATCCGACAGAACGGAAGAGCAGGCGTGTTGTGGAACTTGGCAAGTTCCAAGCCTATTTCATTCCTCCATGATCGGTAGACGGGGTGTAAAAGGGATCTCAACCGCAACAAATCCACCTAGCTCCGGAACAAGCCAACCAGCAGCATCTTATTTCTTTAAATGATGGGATTCCAAGCTCTGATACAATATCAATCTCACTCATCATGCCGGAACAAGTCGTCTCTCTCTTTGATTCTTCCTTTGATGATGCTTGCAAGAGTTGATGTAGTATTGAAAATGAGCAAGTGAAAGTTCCATGTAAGTAAGGAAAGAAAGAAAATCAGCCAGGTCAGTGTTTTTATTGTTTTGAGTTTGACCTGTGATGTCGAATCGGTCTGATACTTCTATATTTTCAGACGACCTTTTTTATTTCTGGGAAGACTATGTTGCTGCTCAATGTCTTAGGAGAAGGATAATGCACTACCATATGGAGGTTCTGAATTAGGGACTTGAAGACTGAAAATATATGTTGAGAGGTATTATGTCGACCAGTCGTAAGAGAATGGTCAATCCCGCATCGTTCTGATTCTTGTGCATTTCTTGCAATGCTTACACACAAAGGACATGAAGACTAGAAGGCTAAAATATCGATATCGAAGACAAATTATGAATGAAATCGAATACAAGAAGGCAGAGTTTTTAGATCGTGAAGCAGACATGTTGAGCAACTGAACTACCAGAAAGAAAAGAAGAAGATTGAAGAAGACTTATACGGATAGTTAGGAAGCTTGTGTGTCATTTCTCAATCAAGTGTCTTCTTTAGTCCAGCATTCATTCCATTCTTTTTCTCATTTTATGCAACAGTCTGAGGTTATATTTTCAGTGTATTGTGATGAGCTTCTCAATTTCGTTTGTCAATTTGAATTTGTTTTATGTGGTTGAAGTTGTCTCCAACATCTCCTAGAAAGTTGTGTTTACCGCTGAATTATTTAAATAGGACAGGCATCATACATGGTTAGTAGCATATTACAACGTGCTAGTAGATCTATGTGGATGACATGATTTTTGGGTCTTAATTGTGCCAGCATTTCACGAGAACTTGGAGAGTATGCAAGAATGTTCTTTGAGAGAATGGTTTCAATATACTATCACAAAGAAATGCACGAGAAGATGTTTGTTAGGTAAAACTGTTTTCGCTGGTATGGTTAGTCAGAGTTTATATATAGTTCTAAAGTTGTGGGGATATTGGAACATTGGTGTGACCTTACTCGATAGCTCTATGAGAAAAATGCTCCCTTCTTCTTATTAGCCTCAGCAGCATTGTTCTCCTTAGCATCGCTGCTGAATTCCTCATCTTCGTCATCATCCGATCGACTGTTCCTTTCCAAAGGTTTTGAATTATCCCGCCTATGAGTTGTGTTAAGATATCCCCTGGCGCATAAGATAGACCCGATCGGTACTCCATCTAGAGAAGAGAAACTACTATTCCAGTTTAGTAAGCTTTTAGTCTCTGACTTGGATTCTCAGAACAGTCAACTATGCTAGTCAAAATAGAGCCTTTTTATTGGGCATTTGCTTCATCTTAATCTGTCAGAGTTACCTATAGATAAACCAACCCCGTTGTACCTTAGTCCACAATTAATGTAATCAATCACACACATAGGAAGATATAGATATAGAATAGAGTCGATTTCCCTGAGCCATATGCGAACGAGCAAGCAGCTAGGTTTGCAAAGGGAGGAGCCTATCCCCCAGATCCTGATCATACAGATTAGCAAAGGTGTGATCAGATCTTTGAGTGTGAGCAGAGATAGTGAATGGGAACGAGGATCGCTACCAGATAGATAGCGTTATGCAGCGTTTGCCAGCGGCAACTCTTTGACTACTTCACATACAAAGCTGTAAGGACAGTGCTAACTGGTCCACCACTATACGCTCCAATTTTACATAGGCTGTTTTGTTTTCCTTTGTGATGAATTTTTTTCACTGTGAGTTTTCAACTATCAGTTTCTTTTGTTTCTTAAGAGGGATCAACTATCAGTTTCTTATGTGGTTTTTTGGCTTGCTTTAAAAATAGTTGTTAAGCATATGCTGACCCCTTGTAGAGAACTACTTGATCCATGTTGATTGATTGTCGAGATCGGAGGAGTAGTACTACTAGATAGATGATTGACCCCCAAGCCCGCCCCTGTACACAAGTAGTAGTGCAAGTAGTAGTGTTGAATTCGAGGGCTCTCAGATTGTCAATCCACATCTTACTGGAAGCTTTTAATACATTCTCAAGCCTAGTAAGTCACGTTAAACGAGCCGAGCCTAGGCTCAGCTCGTTTGTTAATGAGCTCGAGCTGGAGCCTTCTTCTCAGTCTCTGGTTGATCCTTGGTTGATCCATTGTTGTTTTTCACTTGTACGTAGAGTTGTTGAGTTATTATTATGGAAAGTGGATTAACGATCAGAATCAAAAAGATATTGATTTTTATGTATTAGATTTGGAACATGAAAACTATATATATTAAATAAACAATTGTATCTTAGATATTCTCCCCGCTCCTTCTCCCTTTTCAATTATACCCTCAATTTTTCCACATCTTGCAGCCTGATTCTACACGACGTCCAGAACTGCGGATTCTCCCAAACGACAAGCTCTTGAAGCTGCTACTTCCTTCCCCAAGATTAATCGATATTCTTGATGCTTCATAGGATGGGACTCGATCTGTGATCTAAATCTTCAAGCACTGATTACTTTCACAGCTTTCTTGATTGCTCCTAAACTTAGGTTCGTTCCACTGCTCGGCTCGCGAGTATTCGAGATCGGATTTTTATCTCTCGAGCACCAGCTCCGGCAATTGATGTAAAACCTTAGATTTCAGTTCAGTCTCCTCTTGAATTGTTCGTTTGAGAAAGATCTCTTGCATCCTACATAGCGGTTGCTTGGTTCAATCCTTTGTGATGATCTATCAACACCATAGAAGTACCCTCGAACCGTGGCACCGAATGGCTCCGAGACCAAGAGGGGGGGGGACCCTTGACCCCATTGTGGTATTATTAATGTCCTTGGTCCAACCAAAAATATAGATATTTCACCACGCTTTCAGATTGTTAAATGCCTGTGTAGGAAGGAGGTAGTGTGAGATTGTGTGATCCTTTTCGTTATCTTGATCCTACTACGTACTCATCCGTTTTTTTAGATTGTTTACGTTTGATTTTGGAACGATTTTTTAAGGCCTTATGTGCTGACCTCCTTGAAAGGAGTGTTCACCCTCCTCGAACCAAGCAAGCTCTCGGAGGTAGGGTGCTCAGTATGAGGATCTAAATTCATAGCAATCTAACTAATCTAGTCTCTAGTTGTTGTTAGATAAGAGGAGGATATTCGCCGACGGGTCCTATGCAAGACCAGGAAGATATGCGTAGAGCAGGACGAGACCATGCTGACTGCGCCATGCTTTGAGCTCAAGTGGAAAATGCGGAGACTGAAGACTTAGAATTATGGGTTTGCGTGACAAGTGGTGTAAGAGCTTTGAGATCAAGATACGTGTACGTCGTTTTTAAACGACGAAAGTTTGAAAAGACTATTCACCCCCCTTCCCTCTACTAACCATAAGCTTACCTGACAATGCTTGTGCAGCACTCGTACAATTACCTACCTACACTATAACAGTTTGTACTTGTAGCCTGTAGCTACACCAAGCTATCTAGTAAGTTAGTTTAGCGTTCACATTGATCGTTGAGCCGTACTGCATCTGGTCGAGATCGCAAGTCATCTTCATTCTTCTCCTCTCTTGATATAAAGTACGAGGCACTCTTGAATTTAGCTTTCACTTTCTCTCTGATTAGAGCAATCAGACTGGATCTCATGATGGGATTGTATCTTTCCCACACAGGTTGAAGCAAGCAAAGGAGTAAAAACCATGTGATTCTTGACGTTGCAAGCAAAGAAGCAAAGGCTTACACACAGAAGTGAATAAGACTGACATCTGCACAGATCGGAAGAGCACTTCGGCTGAACTCCAGTGTAGATCAGAAACTCCAGTCATGGATGGGAATAGAATCGGTTATGCAAGCCTAGCAAAGCCTTGGGTGAAAAGACCCGTTGCCAGACTTGGACTCTTTTCACGACACGAGCTGACGACAGCCATGCAGCACCTGTAGACTTCCTTACGGAGCACACCACTCCGTGATGGGATAGCGCGTAGAAGCAAAAGACCCAAATGAAAGCAGGCTCAATCTTGCTCTTTTGACAAAGAATTTCAATATAACATCGTCCATGCTAGTTTCTATTGTACAGGCCTACAACTGACCGTACGGAAGAGCACACATCAAGCATTCTAAGAGAAAAAGGAATGAGTCACGAACATTTTCGAAATGAGGGATTTGATTCAATTGATTTGATGCTATAGGTCTATACCCTTTTTCTCGGTATATGAACTAGGGGGTTTTACCAAGTCGATTTTAAGCAATGCTCTAGAATCGACAGGCAGACCCAACTCCTCGTTTGCTTCAACAGTGTCTCGTCCATCGTCTTGCAGATTGTAAGCACGAAGTTTGTGGCCTAACCCAATGTTCTAAGTCGGTGAAGTCTCTTCTCTTCTTCCTTTCCATTTAATCACTGACAAAACCTACCTTTCAATTTTATTTAGTCACTCGATCTTTTTTTTTTCAAGCTATTAATATGTCCATCGTCCTTATCACGTTCTTGATCCATTACTCCCCACCTCCTTTCCTGAGCCTTTCTCATGGATGTAGCTTGGCGAAGAACCTTGGACAACTACTTCAAAATTCATATCCCGAATCTCCTTGAACTCTTTTTCACTTCTGCTGATATTGTTCTTTGCGAGACTGTTAGAAAGAGAAAGACTCTGTTTACTTTGGCTGTGATGGGCTCTTGCAAAAACAAAGGGAGAAAAGTGTCCCCCCCCCCAGGATTCATGGAATAGAACTCGAGAGCATATGGTAAATATGTTCATAAGTTCGAACTCCGATCTGTGATGGGGGTCGAAGTCATTCCAGAATCATCTCCCTTTCCTTCTGCTGTTATTGGAATTGCGAATTGCATTCACGAGTATCTGAATTGGATTATTGTATTGAAATGGATACTTATTATGCCAACTTTCAACCTCATTGATCTTAATGTAGTATTTTAGAAGTGCAAAAGTTGCGTTTCCTCAATTCATACGGTTCGATTCCTATCAAAGACACGAACATGAGCGACGTTGTTGTGGGGTCATCCCGTGGTGTTTGCCTTCTTATTGCTTCCGTAGTAGCTAGCAGATAGCTACTAAGGTCCAATCCTGGCAGCATTGAAGCTCTTCGAGTGGTCATTTTATCTTCTAATTGTGAAGAAACTATATCAAAATCGAAAACAAAAGTTGTGGTGACTTGTTGGTTATCTGAAATGAACCAAGGGTGGTCTCTGACATGTGAAACCAGAATCCGACGTGTGTCTTTCTCCGATCTACTTGTTATGGGTGCTTGCACTTTCTAAGAAAACAGTCTGCGACTTATTCCTTCTTCATCCACTATGGATGTGGCAGGAAGAAAACATATAGAGAAGTAAATGAGAATCACTAGGGAGCTCAAGACTCCATTTATCTTTCTAGTCGCTTTGCCCTGGCACTGAGGTTCACGAAATTTAAGGCCACACCAACACAAGAGATACTATCCCATTCTTGAATGTAGCGGTTTACCCCTTCTCAAATGTTCTGCTCCAACTGCACAAATGCCTACATGATGGTAGGAAGATTAGGCAATAGCACTACAGTCTTGCAGGAAAGATAGAACAAGAATTAGATGCTGCGTTAGAAAGATGGTTCTTTCATTTTTTTTGGTTTAAAGATTTGTTTGTAAGCTTTTGTTATGTTATCTGTTTTATTTTTCATTTCATTTTTTCGAGTATAAAATGTTAATCTATCTTACTTATTTTTAGTGATGAATTGTGTAAAGTAGGAACAATTATCCGCCTTTTCACCTTTCTTACTTGAGGGAATTTCAAGCGTCATTCATTGATCATTTGCTTTCGCCTAGTTATCATCTCCATTTTTGTCTCGTGTTAACTTCGGGAACCGCAGTAGAGAAAAAATCACGAAGTGATGTTGAGACTACCATGCTGGAGGGAGGGTTGGGGTCTGGGTATGGCTTGGGTAGGGTTGGGTTCGGTTGAGAAGATTATCTGTTCTTTTTTAGATTTAATTTAAGAAATGTAGTAAGTTCATATGGGGTTGTTATTCTTTTCTTCATCCCTTGTGTGCTTTGTGCTTAACTTTGAATCTACATTTATCATTTATTTTGGCTACTCAACTCGTGGTGTAACTCAGTTTCAACCTCGATACAACAAAGGCGAGATCGGAAGGGCACCACTTTTTGCCTAATCAACGAAACTCTCTTATATTATATATATATACTTTTTGCCATCAACTATATAAGGGCACCATTTCCAAAGAAACGGTTCTCCAGGGCGGGATAAAACCTACTTGAAAACAAGAAAAAAACCGGTGATGCAATAATCAAAACAGTCTTAAAGAGTCACGTCTTCACCTACTCATCGTTTCTACCTGTCCGCGGCCTCGCTCTTGCCCCTCCTTCTCCAACTTCGCGCGGGCGCGCTCTGCCAAGGACAGTAGGTGGGTCCCGATGATCAAGTAAACCTATGTTCGTTTCAAATAGTGCTTGCAAGTCCCAGGAATCAGGTGCGGCCATATGAAAGACAACTTCTGGTTCTGTCTGGGACGTTGGTCGATTGTCCGGCGTTTGAGTTAGCGCTGATGGCGGTTATCCCAACAGGATCAGTAGGAGCTGGTCATGGTGAAAACCAGAGTGGGGTATATAGAGGAATACTCGCTCACTCACAGAAAGAGTGTAGATCGTGGCGTTTTGCACCTTTAAGCTTGGCGCCTCGACCGATGTCTTCACACTCCATCTTCAAGTACTCGCCCGTACAATCCTAGCTTCAGGTCATGATGCGCTGCGAACTCTTTCCCTACAGACGCTCTTGACTTTCTTCCTTCGTTTCTTAGCAGCTGGTCTCAGGTCCTATTTATTCATGCTACAAGTCGAATCCTAGATGTAGAAATATAAGAAGACGGGCCTTCTCTCCATCGAAAGAATGAGATTCTTGTGGGTCCATTAGCCAAATTTCCCCGACGTAGAGGCAATCAAGAAAGCTGCGTAAGTGAATATATATCTTAACTAAGAAAAGTGGGCTAATCCAACCAATCTTGCTTGCACAATGGAAAGGGCCACGGGTTTATCTCTCCACCGAATCAAATTGGCCAAAGGTGTGCGTGGTCATCGAGCCTGAGCCCATGCTAAAGTTTCAATTAATTCCTGCCAATATCCACGCCAGGAGATTAAGAACATAAATCCAGTAGCCCAAACAAGATGCCCAAA